TGCATAAGAGGATAGCAAGTTACAAATTCTAGTTTGTTTTTTCCTTCCTTTCTTCTTTTTCGTTTCGGATTGAAAGAGGAAGAGTTGAGTAAATGAAAAATCCAAAGGAGGTTCATGGCCAAGGGTAAAGATGTGCGAATACCGGTTCTTTTGGAATGTACCGCTTGTGTTCGAAACGGCGTTAATAAGGAATCAACGGGCATTTCCAGATATATTACTCAAAAGAACCGGCACAATACGCCTAATCGATTGGAGTTACGAAAATTCTGTCCATATTGTTACAAACATACGATTCACGGGGAGATAAAGAAATAGATTGAAGCGAGCACTTGCGCCCTTATCTTACAAGGAAAGGGAAAAATGACATTCATTATATATATATATATAACATATTTAACATAGTTAAAGATAATTATAAACAAACCAAATCCTATTTATTTATTCTAATTAGAGATCCAGCTGAAATAGGATTTTAGGGATAAGAAATAAACTAACCAAACCATGGATAAATCCAAGCGAACTTTTCTTAAATCCAAGCGATCTTTTCGTAAGCGTTTGCCCCCGATCCAATCGGGGGATCGAATTGATTATAAAAACATGAGTTTAATTAGTCGATTTATTAGTGAACAGGGAAAAATATTATCTAGACGAGTAAATAGATTGACCTTGAAACAACAACGATTAATTACTATTGCTATAAAACAAGCTCGTATTTTATCTTTGTTACCTTTTCTTAATAATGAGAAACAATTTGAAAGAACCGAGTCGACCACTAGAACTCCTAGTCTTAGAGCCAGAAAAAGATAAGTTTACTCTTTATTCACTTGAATTCAAACCCCCATCCGAACTCAAACGCGGATTAATATTTTGTTGGAAAAATCCAAGAATCCGGATTGAATTCTCGTGTCGTAAGAAAAAAAAGAATAATCTGGGAAGAAGAAATTTTTTTATTGAACGTGTTGATTCATATTGATTTTGACTACTTTCTCATATTTTTTCTATTCATTTTTATTCGACCTTCCCGGAGTTCATTCTCCGGGCAACTCCGTTTAACCGGTGGATTCCTTCCAACTTACTTCTTTTATGATCTCATTGGAAATCATATAAAGACAATTCCTATTTGATATAGCTATTTGTGCAAGTATTTTACGATTAAGAAGCAACTGTCTCTTGTACAGATCATTTATTAATCTACTATAACTATAGCATACCCCCCTTTCGCGAATTGCTGCATTTATTCGAGTGATCCACAAACGACGAAAATGGATTTTTTGCCTATCCCTATCCCGATGAGCCGAAACCAAAGCTCTTATTTTTTGTTGAGTAATAGTTCGAGTAAGTCTTGAATGAGCCCCCCGAAAGCTTGATGCAAATAAACGAATTTTTGTTCTACGTCTCCGAGCGATATATCCCCGTCTAATTCTGGTCATTGAATAAATGAAACTTTAACGAATAACTAATAGATTTCCTTTCTTTCAGTTATTCTTTTGCCCCTTTCCTAGTATATTAATAACAAAACGGATTTTTCCAATGTATAAACTAATAATTCCAATGGCTTTGGCTACTATAACCTTCCCAACCACAATTTTTTATTTTTTCTAGGCATTTCACCTCGAAATACGAAATTGTACTATACTAGGTATTAAAAAATAAAAGTAATGATAAAGAAATAGTGGATTCCATCGTTTCTATGGTTACTTCTTAAACGGTGAGGTCTTCTCTATACACCGGAGCCTTTACTTCATTTAATCAATGTTATTGCTAACTTGTATAGTTCACATTCTTCGGCTCTACCCATGAATTATCCAGTAATAGGTCTTTCACAACGAGCTCTACCTATACAGTAACGGTATTTAATTATGAAGGTTGGCTGGGTAGCTGACCCTGTTAGTCCGTTCTTGCAAGAGGGGTCTATGTTAACTAAGATTTCCTCCGCTTAATGGATAACCATTTGCTACCAATGGAGAATTGCTTCTCATCTTGAATTGAGGTGAGTGGATTTAGACCAACAGAAACCATAAATTTCATACACAATAAAAGGGATATCATCGATTTTTAGATAGGAAATGTAGTTCGTTTTTCCGTTATATCCTATTTGATCTATATCCTATTTGATCATTGATATTCGAACATTATTCTCTTTCCTTTGTTCTAGTTCATGATCTGAACGAGTCGCACATACACCCTAGTACATGTTCCTCGACGCTGAGGGCATCCCCCAAGCGCGGGGGATTTTGTGACATTTCTAATTGGCTGTCTTGTATTTCTAATAAGTTGTTTAATCGTTGGCATGTTGAATCATATACATAATGGGCTGGTTTAGATCGATCCTAACCGGATGATTATGAATTACTTTTATTCAATAGAATAATAAAAGAATAATAAAAAAAGTCATAGAATATTAATATTAAACTCGGCAGGCTTAATTTCAGAATTGACGTGAAATCCAGGCTATTGTCATTCAACCGCTACAAGATCAACAATTCCATAAGCTTGGGCC